TCGCCATACCCCCTTATTATGTTTTGTAATTAGGATATTATTATCCGAACATTTTACTTTTTCTTTCAGTTATATTATGATGGGATTATTGAATTCATCAATTCAATATTGATCGATACATATTCTATATATATATATATACTATAATATAGTATATTATAGACTATTATAATATTACACATATAGAGTACTCTTACTCCTATATAGTAGGAGTCTACGTATATATATATATATTTTTTTACATATATTTCCATATATTTTCCCGATATATATATCGGTTTTAGCACGTAATTTTGCATACTTGAAGGGTCAATTCTTTTGTTTTCATCTTAGTTCTTATCTTTCCGAACGAAAACTAACTAAAAATAAATTGAATTATTCTTATATTGAATAATTTAATAGTCATAACGACTCTAATGGTTATAACTAATAATTGAATTTGAATTCAAAAAAATTTTACTATCTAATTCCAATATTGATTATTGATAAGATCAATAGATCAAATTCTATATTGCTATATTGATAGATTAATTCTTATCTGAAGAGTTAATAGCTCAGCTTCCAGTAGTTTACTAAATTCTTATGTGTGTAGAATTTATGTTATGCGAGCCCGCTTAGCTCAGAGGTTAGAGCATCGCATTTGTAATGCGGTGGTCATCGGTTCGACTCCGATAGCTGGCTTTTCTCCCTATGTTTGATTTGTTTTTTTTCCATAGTGGATAATGTGAAATTCAATAAATTGAAAAGGGTTCTTCTACTTTTCTCAAAGAACACCCTTCTATTATCTCATAAGAACTTCCAAAAAAAAATGGGAGGAGTTTCATTTATGTAGACCAAATCAATCAAGAAAAGAACTCTTACTTTCTTTTTTATATTATTTTTATAATAATATACTATTATTTAAGATTTTTTAGTATTTAATAGTCTTAAATTAATTAAGTTTTCTATTCAATAAAATGGAATATTTAATATTAATACAATAAAGTAGATATAGTAATATATTAAGGCCCGAATATGGATATAATTTATCTAATTAATCTTTCGAATTATTCTTTGTAGTACAATATTTCACTAAATTTCGATTAATTTCCATTTTCAATTAGAATTTTTCTATTTATCATTTAGTTTAGTTTAATTTCATTTAGGTTTATGCAACTTCATAAGGAGTCTTTATGTCGCGTTACAGAGGGCCTCGTTTCAAAAAAATACGTCGTCTGGGGGCTTTGCCGGGACTAACTAATAAAAATCCTAAAGCTGTAAATGATCTTAGAAACCAATTACGTCTCGTTAAAAAATCTCAATATCGTTTTCGTTTAGAAGAAAAACAAAAATTGCGCTTTCATTATGGTCTTACAGAACAACAATTACTTAAATACGTTCATATCGCCGGAAAAGCAAAAGGGTCAACAGGTCAAGTTTTACTACAATTGCTGGAAATGCGGTTGGATAACATCCTTTTTCGATTAGGTATAGCTTCGACTATTCCTCAAGCCCGCCAATTGGTTAACCATAGACACATTTTGGTTAATGATGGTATAGTAGATATACCAAGTTATCGCTGCAAACCTCGCGATATTATTACAGTGAGAGATGAACAAAAATCTAAGTCTCTGGTTCAAAATTCTCTTGATTCATCCTTCCATGAGGAATTGCCAAAACATTTGACTCTTCACCCATTCCAATATAAAGGATCAGTCAATGAAATACTAGATAGTAAATGGGTCAATTTAAAAATAAATGAATTGCTAGTTGTAGAATATTATTCTCGTCAGACTTAAACCTAACTAAAATTAAGAAGGATTTGGACAATTTTGACCTCCCTTTACACCCATATAAAGAGTAAAGGTTTTTATAGGAAGAGTTTTTTCCCATTCATGTATCCTAGATTGATAGGGAGATTTTAATTTCTTGTCCAGTCTTTCTAGTTTTTTACATATTACACAAATTGGGATTAGGAATAGCGAACGAAACCACATCAAAGAAAGCCCTAACTGTTGGAAGAAAGGTGTCCATTGTTATTTTATTTACGATATTGCGGTCAATAACATTGTTGAATTAGGTGAAGGGTAGGTACGGAAAGAGAGGGATTCGAACCCTCGGTAAACAAAAGCCTACATAGCAGTTCCAATGCTACGCCTTGAACCGCTCGGCCATCTTTCCTACATAATTAATGATAAAGTTTAATAAATCGAGTGAATAGTGATTCATATTAGGTTTTTGGATAAAAGCGTACACTCTATTTTAACTAAAAAAAATATAAAAACTTTGTCACACCCTTAGCCGAGACTGCAGAGATTAGATAATTTTGTGAGACAAACTGTTAAAAATAATAAATAAAGCTATCTATTCATGTAATGTTTATGAAGATGTTATTCCCGATTTTCTTTTTCGAATTTTTATACCGGATTAAATCACTTAAGTGGAACAACTCCGCCCATTGATCCTTTTTTTTTTAGACTATCTTTAATGATTCCCTTTAGACCATTTTTAAATTTTCATACATCATAGAGCGATTATTCGATTCTTTCTCCTCTTTGGATCATAATCCAAATTTAATCAAAACGTCTCGAATTATCCTACAGATTAGAATAAATTTGTTGATTCTTCAACTTTAATGAAATCGGAATATTTTCCGATATTCTTAATACTACTCTATTTACATTTGACTGAAATCTAATCCTCTTCAAATATGTATTATTTTTTATCGATTCCTGCAAAAAAGAAACTATTTGAGTAGAAGTTTCAGTTTAATGAGTCTGTTTTTATGTTATTTCGTACTGTCAAATTCCGCTGGTTGTGGGATTATTTTCTCACGAAGGTAATTAAAAGAAATTATAGAATGAATTTCTGTCTATGTCTAGATCTCGAATAAATGGAAATTTTATTGATAAGACCTTTTCGATTGTAGCCAATATTTTATTACGAATAATTCCGACAACTTCGGGCGAGAAAGAGGCATTCGCCTATTACAGAGATGGTGCGATTTGATTCTTTTTTATTTAGTTAGTTTCTACTTTTCTTTCATTTTTTTAATTTAATTTGAATAAAATTTTTTCTATTTTTTAACGTTCTTAGGAGAAAGTTGGATTATAATTATATTATTCGGGATAAAAAGATAGAAAGAAAAAAATTCTTTCAAATAATTTTACGCTTGTTGAAGGTGAAGTTTGTAAATAAAGCAAACCCTTCTGTCGTGTATCCCCAATTACTGCAACCTCAAATGCTTCAATTGTTGATTATAGAGTATTGAGCGAAAGGTTATACCTATGGTTGTGTTAGGGCAAACCTACTCTACTAGTACTAATAGGAGGCATAGAGGAAGAGGCACTACTACTCGGAATCAACAACAGGAAAACTTTGTTATAAATTCTCCCTTTTTCTTATCAGGATCGGTACTAATAAGAATGGTTGGGACAACAAGCACCCATCTCGTTCGTGTTTTGGATACCCGTATAACCATCGAAAACTGTTGAAAGTGACTAATTCCTGAAAATTAAGCGGCGTTTAAGACAAATAAATTGCTGGAGTTACCCCTTATTTTCTATAATATCAACATACTTGATTTAAGGAAAGAGCCTTTACAAAACAAAAGGGTTGGTTAGAGATTTCTTGTAAAAACACTAGCCCCACTCAGTTTATAATGAGAATATATCAATTTTTTTTTCATATATTAGTCTCATTATGTACATAAAGGAGGAGCCGTATGAGATGAAAATCTCATGTACGGTTCTGAAACGGAGATCTTTTGAATCAAATGACGACCGTAACGGATGTCGGCTCAATCCGAAGGAAATTATGCGGAAGCTTTACAGAATTATTATGAAGCTATGCGACTAGAAATTGATCCCTATGATCGAAGTTATATACTCTATAACATAGGCCTTATCCACACAAGAAACGGAGAACATACAAAAGCTTTGGAATATTATTTTCGTGCACTAGAGCGAAATCCATTTTTACCACAAGCCTTTAATAATATGGCCGTAATCTGTCATTACGTGCGACTATCTCCACTATAGAAATAAAAGGGGAAAAAAGAGCAAATTTCTTAATAAATACTAGAAAAAAAAATAGGCTTTCTACATATGTATCGTCCAAAACAACGATTTTTATCAGCTGTAGCAAAGAAATAAACTTCATAAAATTGGAAGTCTGAATAAGAAGAAATAGGTATGCCTAGATACTTTATTCGATGGATAAAAGATCCAATTTAATTGATAGAGGAAGCACCGTAAAGATCAATTCGCGAGGTTTTGGGCCGATACAATAAGAACTGCTTATTTATGCCATGATATGAAATAAAAGTTAGGAATCAACTTCTGTAATATAGTGGATCCCCTAAGATATTGAGCAGCGGTGTAGCATCAGATCCCAAAGATAGTAAGCCTTTTCCTTCTTATAAAGGAAAGCCTTTTTCAAGGATTCTATAATAAATATAGAAATTAATATATTAAACCGAGATAGTTACCTTTTTAGAAAACACTAATGATAGTAGAAATGCCTCTACTTTTACTTTATTTTATGAGATAAAAAGGTGGGAGAAAAGATAAAACTGATTAAATCAGTAAGCAAAATTCAAGTTTGAAACTCATAATCTCTTTTTCTTTTGGTTAACATTAACTCGAGAGAAAAAATGGGATAGATACATTCAATATGGTAGATAAAAAAAAAAAGGACACCAAAAGAACTTGACCGTTGAGCCGTATGAGGTAGGAAACTCTCAAGTACGGTTCTAAGGGAAGGAATTTACCCCCTATTTCGACCGGGGAGAACAGGCCATTCAACAAGGAGATTCTGAAATTGCGGAGGCTTGGTTCGATCAAGCTGCCGAATATTGGAAACAAGCTCTAACGCTTACTCCGGGTAATTATATTGAAGCACAGAATTGGTTGAAGATCACAAGGCCTTTCGAATAAGAACATTTTTTTAGTTTATTCAAATTTATTAATTGCTTTAATTACTATATATTTTTTAATAGTATTTCGATTTTATATTATTTA